TGAATCAAATCTCCCCAAGTAGGATTCGAACCTACGACCAGTCAGTTAACAGCCGACCGCTCTACCACTGAGCTACTGAGGAACAAGGGGAGATTCGATCTCCTAGAGTTCAACTCCCGCTCTCAACCCATGAACAATATGAGTCCGAAGCTTCTTTCGTAACTCCCGGAATTTCTTCGTAGTGACTCCGTTCCATGCCTCATTTCATAGGGAAGCCCAAAGTGGCTCTATTTCATTCTATTTCACTTCCTAGCACTTCCTATCATTTAATATCCATCCCTTTGGTCTTATTTACATAAGAGATGTCATTTATAGTCTATCTCTTTCTATATATGGAAAGTCAAGAAATTCTCATCGAAACATCGAGAAATTGTGCATATAGAAAACTCTAAAGAAAGAAAAAAAGGAGACCCATGCCATGATTTTCAAATCTTTTCTACTTAGTAGTCTAAGTTTCTCGATGAGGATAATTAATTCGGTCGTTGTGGTCGGACTCTATTATGGATTTCTGACCACATTCTCCATAGGTCCCTCTTAGATCTTCTTTCTCCAATCTTGGATTAGGGAAGAAGGAGATATTCGCGACTACTGGCGGTTTCATTATGGGGCAGCTCATGATCTTCATATCGATCTATTATCCACCTCTGCATCTATTCTTTCTTAGCTAAACGGGTGGAAGATCCATCCAATTTGGTTATATCATGGACTCGAAAAACGGATCTGAATGTGACTGAAATGCACGATCTTCACAGGTATCACTTTTCACGATACCTAAAAGATGGAATAGCGATTTTCGAAGCATTTCCTATAAGAGAATGGTTTCCATTACTTTGAGAAATGGATTCTATATCAAACTATAGCTATTGCATTAAAGAAGAAAAGAAACTAATAGAAGTCGAAGACGAGGAATGGTAGTGAATAGAGAGAAAGATTCTTCTGATTTTCTTGTTCCTGAAAATATTCTATCTATCTCCTAGACGCCGTAGAGAATTGAGAATTTTCATGTCTTTCAATTCTCGTACTCGTAATTGGAAAGTTACGGAAGGAGATCCATCATTTTGCAATGAAAACAACATAAAAAACTCTGGACAATTTCGAAATCAGGCCAAGCGTCTTAATACATATGCAAAAAAATTCATTATTGGCCCACCATTGATTAGAAGATTTAGCTTGTATGAATCGCTATTGGTTTGATACGAATAATGGCAGTCGTTTCAGTATGTTAAGGATACAGATGTATCCACAATTCATTTAGAGTTACTTAATAGCCTATTTCTTATACCATATCTCTATCCAGTGAAATTCTCGAGCCGAAAGATGGATGCATATGCTGTGTTTCATTTTGCTAAACGATATCAATTAAATGGTGTATCAATTCCATAAATTGGATATAGCAATAAATAAATCAGCAAAATTCTTTTATTTTAGATAGAAGAAACATTTCTTCTATCTAAAATAAAAGAATGTACCCTTCTATCCAAATCCAATTTGCATCGATAAAATAAATCCAAATTCCAGTAGTAGATGAATAATTGCAAATTTTTGTGTGTACGAGATTAGAATAACTTCAAAATAACTGACATAATTTTGTATTTTTCCTGATCAGAAAAATACAAGAAAAAGAAAGGAGGTAGAAAAATTTTTGGATTTATGGTTAAAGAAGAAAAAGAAGAAAACAGGGGTTCTGTTGAATTTCAAGTATTCAGTTTCACCAATAAGATACGGAGACTTGCTTCACATTTGGAATTACACAAAAAAGATTTTTCATCGGAAAGAGGTCTACGAAGACTTTTGGGAAAACGTCAACGTTTGCTAGCTTATTTGGCAAAGAAAAATAGAGTACGTTATAAGAAATTAATCAGTCAGTTGGATATTAGGGAGAAGTAATTTAATCGTTCGAATTTTTTTCTTATTTTATTAGTAGTCTTATAGTAGTCTTAGATTTTTCATTTTGATGAGCCTCGTTTTGAGGAATTCATGGAATAATCCATTTTCATGGAATAATGAATTAAGGAAGAAAGGATATGAGTCTACCGCTTACAAGAAAAGATCTCATGATAGTCAATATGGGCCCTCACCACCCATCAATGCATGGTGTTCTTCGACTGATCGTTACTCTCGATGGTGAAGATGTTATTGATTGTGAACCCATATTAGGGTATTTACACAGAGGAATGGAAAAAATCGCGGAAAACCGAACTATTATACAATACTTACCTTAGGAGGGAGATAGAAAGAGAGAGATGGTAGAAAAGGGAGAGAGATGGTAGAAGGAGATAGGAAGGGGAATAAGGGGCTCTTTAGGCAGGAGACAGGGGAATTCCTTAAGTTAAGAAAGAAAAAAGAATAAGAACACGGATACATAACATAAAAAAAAGAATAAATAAGACGATATTCGCCCTCCCCCTACATATTTAATTTCTTCTCCTATACAAAAACCAGCAAGACCTACCCCATTGGTAATTCCATCAATGACACCCTTATCGAAAAACTGCGTTAGTTCGGTTAATCCTCTTATACCCAGGGTAAAGACCCTAGTATAGAAAATATCTATATAACCACGATTATATGACCAACTGTATATCTTTTTTTTTACTTGATCCAAAAAAGACTTTTTCGGACTCTCTTTTACAAGGGAATTTTTAAAATATAAATTCTGAAAAAAAGAATAAGCAGATCCATAGAAGATATATGCTATGAATAGACCAAACATAGCTAGACTTACAGAAGAAATTGCATTAGTGATAAATTCATATGAATTTATGGAAGAATTAGAACTTTCCTGGAAAAAGCTTATTGAGGGAGTTAACCACTTTGATAATATGGTTAACTCCGCTATTCCATTATCCATTACTCCATTATCAAAATGGATTCCTATGGATCCAATGAACAAAGTAAAAAGCAGTAATATAAAAAGAGGGAATAGCATAGTATTTCCCGTTTCATGAGGATAGACAAAAGTGTTTTTAACCCCAAAGGAAGTACTAAAGGACCCTATCCTATTTCTTGTATTACCATGAATTTTGGATATATTTTGTGAAAAAAAAGAAACTCCACTCTTCGTTGTTGATAAAATGAAATCTCTATTCACTCCTTTGGGTATCCTTTTTCCCCATAAGGATATTGAATACAACGAGCCCTCTTTAGTGCTACTGTAATTTTGAAAATGAACACGCAGGTACCCATCAAAAGTAAGTAAATATATCCGAAACATATAAAACGCAGTTAATCCTGCAGTAAAAGAGGCTATTATTCCAAAAAAGGGTGAATACAACCAACTATTACTAAGGATTTCATCTTTGGACCAGAAGCAAGCAAGAGGTGGAATACCACAAAGAGAAAGCGTACCCCATAAAAAAGTCGTTCTTGTAATTGGAACGTATTTTCTTAAACCACCCATAAGAACCATATTCTGACTTTTATCTGGTGAATATCCAACAAGAGGTTCCATTGAATGAATAACGGATCCGGATCCCAAGAACAATAAAGCTTTAGAATAAGCATGAGTGATCAAATGGAATAAAGCAGCTTGATAAGAACCTATACCTAGAGCTAACATCATATAACCCAATTGAGACATTGTAGAATAGGCTAAGCTTCTTTTAATATCTCTCTGAGCAAGAGCTAAAGTAGCTCCTAAGAAGAGTGTTATTGTACCTACTAAAGAAATGAAACTCATTATTAAGGGTAGGGATATGAAAAGAGGAAGAAGTCGAGCTAGAAGAAAAATCCCCGCAGCAACCATAGTTGCTGCGTGTATAAGAGCCGAAATGGGAGTGGGTCCTTCCATAGCATCGGGTAACCATACGTGAAGAGGGAATTGTGCAGATTTTGCAACTGCACCAAGGAATAATAAAAAAGCACACAAAGTAGTAAGTAAGGAATTAATCCCATTATTAGGAATCCAGTTATTAGCTATTTTGAACAAATCCCGAAACTCTAAACTACCTGTTATCCAAAAAAAACCTAAAATTCCTAATAACAGACCAAAATCCCCTACACGATTAGTTACAAAAGCTTTTTGACAAGCACTCGCTGCAATTGGCCGTGTAAACCAAAAGCCTATCAATAAATAGGAACACATTCCCACAAGTTCCCAAAAAAAATAAATTTGTATCAAATTGGAACTAGTAACCAATCCCAACATGGAAGTATTGAAAAAACTTATATAAACAAAAAATCTCAAATATCCTTCATCGTGAGACATATAATCGTCACTATAAATAAGAACGAGGATTCCTACTGTAGTAATTAGTATTAACATAATAGAAGTAAGCGGGTCGATCAAGTATCCAAATTCTAAGGAAAAATCATTATTGACGGTCCAAGACCATAGATATTGATAGATAGAACTTCCATTTATTTGTTGAATAGATAGGTGAACTGAGAATACCATAGCTATACTTAAGAGTAAAACACTAGGAAAAGCCCATATTCGACGAAGATTTTTTGTTGCTGTCGGAATAAGAATAAGTCCAAACCCCATTGACATAATAACTGGAAGTGGGAGAAGAGGGATTACCCATGCATATTGATATGTATGTTCCATAAGAAAAGAAATGGAAATTTTTACTTCAATTTTTTTAGAAAATAAAATTGTTTCCGATTCACCAAACCAATTCTTATCTCTTTCTGAAGGAATAAAAAAAAAAAAAAAGAATAAGACAAAATACTGGAATTCTTCATTTTTCCAAATTTCTCTCATTGAAATAATCAAAAATGAAGAATGGGTTTACTTGGTTAAATTCAAAAAGTTAATCAAATAACTTTGTTACTTAGTTATTATCTAAAGAAGGATATTTATTAAAATATAAAAAAGGATTGAATCATTTTACTTTCTATTCATTTTTTTATTCATTTTTGTATTTCTTTCTATTACAATGAAGATGAAGCAACTCTCATGTTTCGTAACTGATTGATTGAATTCCAATGAAAACCTATGTTTATAGGAAATTCTCGAATATTCCTTACTTCATATAGAACAGAAATCCTAATGACTAGAATTACCTAAGTTTTATAGAATGTCTTGTTTAAGAGACTAACTATTTTTTTTTGTTTTGATTGGAATTCAATTATGGAATACCATTCTGAACTTAATTAACTATTTGAATTTTCCCTTCCTTTTATCCCCCCATCTTATATGGGGGATAGACCCCCGTACCATATATCTATATATGAAGTATACCTGATATAAAAATTGATTTAAATAGAAAACCTTTGTATATATTCTATATTATTAAAACAAAATCCAAAATATATATGAAAAATATGCTAAATGAAAAATATGCTAAAAAATTCTTGTCTTATCCGCATTAGAGAAAATGAAATAAAAAAGAATTCAGAATTTCAGTTCAGTATCTAAGTATAAATACTAAGAAAAAGCAGAAAGAAGGATTGATTTGCGGCAATAGATGTCTTTCACATACAACTAGAAAAAAGTAATCTCCTTTTTAAATGGCAGTTCCAAAAAAACGTACTTCGATGTCAAAAAAGCGTATTCGTAAAAATCTTTGGAAGAAAAAGACTTATTTTTCCATAGTACAATCTTATTCTTTAGCAAAATCAAGATCATTTTCCAGCGGCAGCGAGCATCCAAAACCAAAGGGTTTTTCTGGGCAACAAACAAATAATCTGGTTTTGGAATAATTTGAATTGACCTATCCAAAAGAAATTCCAATTATTTAATATGAATAATTCGGATTAATTAATGAATGTACTTTTATGTGTCGAATTCCTCGGTACAATATTCTTAGAACTAACCCCTCTGATATATAGAACAAAAGTTTTTGCTATACTGTGTCCTAAGTATTCTTTTCCTATCAACGAACTTTTCATAATAGAATCCTCATAATAAATTATGAGGATTCTATTATGAAAAGTAGAGTATTCTTGCAATAGGACTTACACCTTCTACCTATCTTATCCAAAATCCACAAATAAATTGGTTTAGGCTTGGTAAATCGTATTAATAAGAGAATAAAGGCTTTCATTCTAGAAATTTTGCTAAAATACAAAATTCTTTGTATTTAATGATGAAATTCTAGAAATTCTAATGGATAGATAGAAAAGGTTTTTTGGATTTTGTCCATTGCATTGAAAGATTTGAAATAATTTCAATGAGAAACTAATTAGAAAAAATTAGTTCTATCTTGCAACTGAGAAAAAACAGTTCCAACTCTTTCAAGCTTTGTTTCTATTGAGCAAAGCAAGAGTTTTTTGTTAAAAAAATCCGCAATGATACTACCAAACGAAGTCTATTTTAATGAAGATTCTAATGTTCCTAAATTCTATGGACTCTCCCAATCTCGACGATTTGCCAGAGAATAACTATTATTCTTTTAAGTTCTCTATTATTTCAAGTTAGCCGCCATGGTGAAATTGGTAGACACGCTGCTCTTAGGAAGCAGTGCTCAAGCATCTCGGTTCGAGTCCGAGTGGCGGCATTCTCGAAAAAGAATACAATAGATTAGAAAATGGATTCAATTCGAAATTTCCAATTTTGTAATGGGACCTTCTCCTTATGCTATTTGCAACTTTAGAACATATACTAACTCATATCTCTTTCTCAACTATTTCAATTGTGATTACGATTCATTTGATAACCTTATTAGTTCGTGAACTTGGGGGATTACATGATTCGTCAGAAAAAGGAATGATAGCAACTTTTTTATCTATAACAGGATTCTTAGTTTCTCGTTGGGCTTCTTCGGGACATTTTCCATTAAGTAATTTATATGAGTCATTGATCTTCCTTTCATGGGCTCTGTATATTCTTCATACGATTCCTAAGATACAGAACTCTAAAAATGATTTAAGCACAATAACTACGCCAAGTACTATTTTAACGCAAGGCTTTGCCACGTCGGGTCTTTTAACTGAAATGCATCAATCCACAATACTAGTACCTGCTCTACAATCTCAGTGGTTAATGATGCATGTCAGTATGATGTTACTAAGCTATGCAACTCTTTTGTGCGGATCCTTATTATCCGCCGCTCTTCTAATCATTAAATTTCGAAAGAATTTCGATTTCTTTTCTAAAAAGAAAAAAAATGTTTTACTTAAAACATTTTTCTTTAGTGAGTTTAATGAGATTGAATATTTCTATGCAAAAAGAAGTGCTTTAAAAAACACCTCTTTTCCTTCATTTTCAAATTATTACAAATATCAATTAACTGAGCGTTTGGATTCTTGGAGTTATCGTGTCATTAGCCTAGGGTTTACCCTTTTAACCATAGGTATTCTTTGTGGAGCAGTATGGGCTAATGAGGCGTGGGGATCCTATTGGAATTGGGATCCTAAGGAAACTTGGGCATTTATTACTTGGACCATATTCGCAATTTATTTACATAGTAGAACAAATCCAAATTGGAAGGGTACGAATTCCGCACTTGTAGCTTCAATAGGATTTCTTATAATTTGGATCTGCTATTTTGGTATCAATCTATTAGGAATAGGTTTACATAGTTATGGTTCATTTACATTACCATCTAAATGATTACATAACATAAAACCTTCATGAAATGAAAGTTTTTCCATTTTTGTTTGATTTGAGAACCCCTTGAACGCCTTCTCAAAGGGTTCTCAAAAATTCGAGATATATCTAATTAGACTTAGACTTTTTTACTTTTTTCTGAATTATTTGGTTTTTCCACTATGGAATATAGAGTATAGAGCGGACTAGTTAAAAAAAAAAATCCTATTTAGGATAATAATTGGATAAGAGAGCCTCTACCCTGTCAACGGATAGCGAGAGAACAAAATCTGGATAAATACCAATTCCTATTACTGGTAAAAAGATACAGATTAAAAGAAAGAGTTCTCGCGGTCCAGAATCCACAAAATTTGCGTTTGGAACATGAAATAGCTTGTATCCATAGAACATCTGGCGTAACATAGATAATAAATAAATAGGAGTTAATATCATTCCAATTGCCATTACAAAAGTAATTAGCATTTTTGGCATTAACAGAAATTTGGGACTAGTAATTAGTCCAAAAAATACTACTAATTCTGCAACAAAACCGCTCATTCCTGGTAAGGCAAGAGAAGCCATTGAAAAGCTACTAAACATGGTAAAAATTTTCGGCATTGGGATAGATATCCCCCCCAGTTCTTCGAGATAAACAAGACGCATTCTATCACAAGCCGTTCCCGCCAAGAAAAAAAGTGTAGCACCAATAAATCCATGGGATAGTATTTGTAAAATAGCTCCATTGAGTCCAATGTTGGTTATGGAACCAATTCCTATAATTATGAAACCCATGTGAGATACGGAGGAATAGGCTATTCTTTTTTTGAAATTTCGTTGACCAAGAGAAGTTGAAGCTGCATAGATTATTTGCATCGCTCCTATTATTACCAACCAGGGGGAAAATAGATAATGAGCATGAGGTAACAATTCCATATTGATCCGAATCAATCCGTATGCTCCCATCTTTAATAGGATTCCCGCTAAAAGCATACATGTACTGTAATGCGCTTCCCCATGGGTATCTGGTAACCACGTATGTAGGGGTATAATTGGCAATTTGACAGCATAAGCAATAAGGAAGCCCAAATAAAATAGTATTTCCAATGTTGCAGGGTATGATCGATTAATTAATCTTTCCAAATCTAATCTTGGTTCGTTGGAACCATATAAGCCCATACCTAGAACTCCGATTAAGAAAAAAATGGAACCGCCTGCAGTATACAAAATAAACTTTGTAGCTGAATACAGACGCCTCTTTCCCCCCCACATGGATAAAAGTAAGTAAACAGGAATTAATTCTAACTCCCACATGATAAAAAAAAGTAAAAGGTCTCGCGAAGAAAATAATCCTATTTGACCACTATACATTGCTAGCATCAGGAAATAGAATAATCGCGAATTCCGGGTAACCGGCCAAGCTGCTAAAGTAGCTAAAGTAGTGATAAATCCTGTCAATAAAATAGATCCTAATGAAAGTCCATCGATTCCCAATCTCCAGTGGAAATCAAAGACATCTATCCATTTAGAATCCTCCTTTAATTGGATTAAGGGATCCTCCAATTGGAAATGATAACAGAATGCATAAGTCATTAGAAGGAATTCTAATAAACAAATAGATATAGTATACCACCTAACGATTTTGTTTCCCCTATGAGGTAAAAAGAAAATTAATGAACCTGCAAATATCGGCAAAACAACAAGTATTGTTAACCAAGGAAAATAACTCATGATAAAGTGATAAAGACAAGATACGTTTTGACCAGAAAAGCCTGTGCTCGAAATAAGCGAGCACGGGCTTCTTCGGTAAAGAGGAATCAGACGATTCAAGTGGAGTTTTTTGTAACGTATCAATAAGATAGAGCCATGCTGCGGGTTGTTTCAGGCCCTAAATAAACGCGGACACTTAAAAAATCTGTTGGGCAGGCAGATTCGCATCTCTTACAACCCACACAATCTTCGGTTCTCGGGGCAGAAGCAATTTGCTTGGCTTTACACCCATCCCAGGGTATCATTTCTAATACATCTGTTGGACAAGCTCGTACACATTGAGTGCATCCTATACATGTATCATAAATTTTTACGGAATGTGACATTGGATCTATAAATTTTCCTTTTCAACATAAAAATTTTCGATCTGGTAAAAATGAAATTAGTACTATATGAGTCATATGTATTGTAGGCACCAGACGAAGCAATGGTTTATCCAAACTTCAACAAATAAATAATGCAATATATTTCTTAATCCGTTTGTGAGAAAGCGTGAAAAGAGCCAAGAGACTTGAATTTTGGTCTTCAACAATCATAATTATACGAATTGTACATACGAATTCGAACTAGCCAATAAATTGGCTATCGTCTTTTCAATATAAATTATTGCAATATTCAAATTGCAATATCAATGAATTGCAAAAATTCAATAAGTAAAAAAGAATACTATACAATAACCTACTCAAAAAATAGATATTCTAAAATAATAAAATAATAAGAAAATAGTATTCGATTTCTATTCATCTTAATATTTGAATTTTATATTATCATTATATGTGCGCCTTTGTTTATTTGTTTAGAGGATTCTATGTCTAATTATTCAAAAGTCTAATTATTCAAAAAATTAGATTGATTGATACGAGTTGATTTCCTGTTACGATGGATGGAAGAAAGAATGGATAGTCCAATAGCTGCTTCAGCAGCCGCAAGGGCTATAACAAAAATTGCGAAAATGTCTCCTTTTAATTGGCGACTATCAAATAGATCAGAAAATGTTACGAGATTTAGATTAATTGAATTCAGTATAAGTTCAAGACATATTAGAGCTCTAACCATGTTTCGGCTTGTGATCAATCCATAGATACCAATCGAAAATAAATAGACACTCAAAAAAAGTACATGCTCAAACATCATTAACTAACTCCTTATCAATCTCGATTCATTTCAATATGAGGACAAGAATTGAACCGATTCAATTAATTAGAATAGAACAATTACACAACAAAAGAGAAGAGAAGGTATTTGTTGGCAGTAGATGGGTTTTACTAAATCAAAATTGTGATTCTTTTTTAGTTATTTATTTTAGTTACTTATTTTAGATTTGAAATTCTAAGAATTTTGACTCATTCTAAGTATTTCTTATTGCCGAGCCATAGTAATTGCACCTATTAAAGAAACTAGAAGAATTATAGAAATGAGTTCAAACGGAAGATAAAAATCAGTTGCTAAATGAATCCCAATTTGTTGAACGTTATTTATGAGACCCTGTTCTACTATTTGGTTTGATCTTGTAGTCCAAAGAATTCCATACCATGACGTATCTGGGATAGTAGTCATTAGTGAAAAAAGAATAGTTATACAAACGAGTGAAGTGAACCCATCTCCAATAGTCCAATAATTCTTATTTTTAGACCATTCTGAGCCATCTATGAACATTACGGCAAATATGATCAAGACATTTATGGCTCCCACATAAATAAGAAGTTGTGCGACAGCTACAAAGTAGGAATTCAATAAAATATAGAATAAGGATATACAAATAAGAACTAATCCCAGCGAAAAGGCAGAATAAATTGGGTTGGTAAGTAATACTACTCCTATGCCCCCTAGTAGAAGAAAAAATTCCCCAAATAGCACAAGAATCTCATGTATTGGTCCAGGTAAATCCATTATGGATAAGAATAAATTAATAGTATAAAATTTTTCATGAACTGACTAAAACTAAAAGATTCAAGGAAGGAAAAAGGGATTAGGATATTTTTTGTATATAAGTTGTATAGTTAGAAATCACATCACGAAAATCTACTCTCATTTTAAATCAGGAATAATTTGCAATAAGCAGTAGTTATTCGTTTTTCTTTATAGTTAGTAAAGAACTATTGGATTTTTCTAACAAAAAAGAAAAATCCTAGTAATTAGTAATCGTTCTTGAATTCAAAGATTTTTCTTCGTCTATTTTACTTTGAGTCGAATTCCTAATTGTTTGAATTGTGTAATCTCCCATTATGGAGATTGGTAACCGACTCAAAGCAATTTGATTGTAATTCAATTCATGACGATCATAAGTAGAAAGTTCATATTCTTCAGTCATTGATAAACAGCTTGTCGGACAGTACTCAACACAATTACCACAAAATATACAAACTCCAAAATCAATACTATAATTAAGCAATTGTTTCCTTTTAATATCCTTTTCAAATCTCCAATCCACAAGGGGTAGATCTATCGGGCATACGCGAACACATACTTCACAAGCAATACATTTATCAAATTCAAAGTGGATTCGCCCCCGGAAACGCTCCGATGTAATTGATTTTTCATAAGGGTAGTGAATCGTTATAGGTAAACGATTTGTGTGGGATAAGGTAATTATGAAACTTTGACCAATGTACCTTGCAGCGCGTATTGTTTGTTGACCATAACTCATGAACCCAGTTACCATAGGGAACATATTATAAATATCTATGAAAAAGGTATGTTTCTTTCTCTTGTTTGAGAGAATTTTTGTGTTGAAAATATTCTTATTATTATTGTATTATCTTATTTATAGTGAAACAAGTTGGGAAGAAGTTGTTAATAAGAGATTGCCCAGGGAAATAGGTAAAAGAAATTTCCATCCAAGATTTAATAACTGATCCATTCTCATCCTGGGTAAAGTCCATCTTATTGTGATAGAAATGAAGAGAAATAAATAAGCTTTAGTTAATGTAATAAAGATACCCATTGTCATTTCCAAAATTCCAACCATTTTATTCATTTGGAAAAATCCAAAAAAGGATATATAGGGAATAGATAAATTCCACCCGCCTAAGTAGAGAACTGTTACAAATAAAGAGGAAACTAATAAATTTAGGTAAGAAACAAGATAAAATAAACCATATTTGATACCGGAATATTCGGTTTGATAACCTGCTACTAATTCTTCCTCTGCTTCTGGTAAATCAAAGGGTAATCTTTCACATTCTGCCAAAGAAGAAATTAGAAAAACCAGAAAACCTATAGGCTGACGCCAAAGATTCCATCCAAAAAAACCATATTTTGACTGTGCTTCAACTATATCAACTGTACTTGAACTGTTAGATAATCATAGTCGATGATAACATCACAGTTCCCACCGCTATTCCAAAACCGTACATGAAACCTTAGCTTCATACGGCTTCTCTATGATCAGAAAAAAGGAAAGGGTTGTTTCATTTCGGTATTATCCCCCTGGGCATAGATAGAATTAGGTAAGATAAAATCGATTGGAAAGTCCTAAATTAGACCAAAGGAATTCCGTCTGCTAGAATAAGAAAAAGCGCTTCCGAATTGATCTCGTCCTTTATAATATAATGAGAATTTTTCTTTGTTCAGCAATAACTTAATCTTGGAATAAAACACTCGTTATAGCAATTAATAAATGAAAAGAATTGGGCATTAGTTCATGAGGAATTCTGTATGAATATGAATAGAGGAAGGAAAGAATAAATAAAGATCTTTTTTTGTATTGCATTCCATATCTTTTGTCCTATTCTTCTTTCCCCCGGGAGGGGTACTTAAAAAGAAAAAAGGAATAAAGGGTTAATTCGTTCTTGATAGCCATTTCCTTAACAAGTGAATGGGAACATACTCTGGATCGGAATCCGAAGAAAGTACTACTTGATCATTTCTACCAATTTCAAGTCCTTATTATGATTCCTTTTATGAGGAAAAATCTCTAATGCCTTAGATTTCCTCATTACTAATCCTTTATGTACTTTAGTGTTCCTAACCCCTCACTAACTTTTGATGGATTCCTCTTATGATTATAAGTTATAGTAATAACTAGGATAATGGAATTCCATATCGCGAATCCTTTATTCTTGCCCGCTTCAAGATATGATGACTAATCAAAAAATCTCAACCTTGGGGTAAAGAGTTTACACTGCTTATGTTTACTTCAACTTTTTTCTTGTACGTAGGAAATGAGATTTTTTCTTTTTACTACAAATTAATAAGCTGTTTTGTTTCACTCATATAGCTATCTAGTTTAACTTACCAACCCGAATATAGAATAAGAAAAGGAAGATAAATATTCAATGGATTTTAGAGGAAAAAGATCCTATTTTAACGAATCACACGTAGAGATATTGCTAGCACACAAAAAGTTAATGGTATTTCATAACTAATAGATTGAGCAGCAGCTCGTAGACCGCCTAAAAAAGAATATTTATTATTTGAGCTATATCCTGCCATAAGAAGACCAATAGGAGCAATACTTGAAATGGCAATCCATAAAAAAACACCAATACTAAGATCGGCTAAAACAAAACGATATCCTAAAGGGATAACTAAAAAACTTAATAAAATTGATATGACTGCTATAGAGGGTCCAATGCTAAATAAAGGAATATCTCCTCGGGATGGCAGGATATCCTCCTTAAAAAGGAGCTTAGTTCCATCGGCTATAGCTTGAAGCAGTCCCAGGGGGCCAGCATATTCAGGACCAATACGTTGTTGTATCGATGCGGATATTTCTCTTTCTAACCACACAATTACCAGTACTTCTATTGTGATTCCCAGTAGGAGGGTCAAAATAGGTAGAATCCATATCAGTCCATAGACTTCTTTTAATAATTCCGATTTCGAAAAAGAATTGATAGTTTCTACCTCTACCCTATCTATTATCATTTCAACGATCAACTTCCCCCATAATGATATCTATACTACCTAATATCGTCATGATATCAGCCAATTTCATTTTTTTAACTAGTTGAGGAAGAATTTGCAAATTAATAAAACCAGGTGGACGAATTTTCCATCTCCAGGGGAAAAGACTATCATCTCCTACCAGATAAATTCCTAATTCACCTTTTGGAGCTTCCACTCTTACATAAAGCTCTTGCTTTGACAATTCAAAATTGGGCGAAGGTTTTTTACCAAGAAATCGATATTCAAAATCATTCCATTCGGAATTCTTTGCTTTCTTAAAGCGTCGGACTTCTAAATTCTCATAAGGACCCCCAGGAATTTTCTCTACAGCCTGTTGAATAATTTTGATGGATTCCCTCATTTCACCCATTCGTACTAAATAGCGAGCTAATGAATCCCCTTCTTTTTGCCATTGGATTTTCCAATCAAATTGGTTGTAAGACTCATAAGGATCAACTTTACGAAGATCCCATTGTATTCCAGAAGCTCGTAACATCGGTCCCGATAAGCCCCAATTTACTGCTTCTTCTCCGCTAATAAAACCGACTCCTTCAACTCGTTCTATAAAAATGGGATTCTGTGTAATAAGTTGTTGATATTCAACAACTCCTCGTAAAAAATAATCACAGAAATCTAAACATTTATCGATCCATCCATAAGGTAGATCGGCGGCTACTCCTCCGATGCGAAAGTAATTATGCATCATTCGCATACCTGTAGCAGCTTCAAATAGATCGTATATCAATTCTCTCTCTCTAAAAATATAGAAAAAAGGAGTCTGTGCGCCGAGATCTGCCATAAAAGGTCCAAGCCATAACAAGTGAGAAGCTATACGGCTCAACTCTAACATAATTACCCTAATATAGCTG